TTCGAAGAGAAAACTCTTTTCGAATCGAAATAGAAATGGATCCTGTTATGGTTCTTATATTATGACTTGTTTTATCTGTAGAAGACCGGAATAGCAATTCATTCCTATGCAACATCTAGGAACAAGAAGATTGAATCGGAAATATCGACAAATTCTTGCGGAGTCAAAAAAAAAAGATTCACTATTCAAATTTTAGCTCTATCTAGTTTTACTACCAGAATAGTGGATATAGCCTCTACTCAATGGGTCAGGTCCACTTACTTTTTCTTTTGTTAATTTCGAACTAGATTTGAGTAGAATAATGTAAAATAGGACTCTATGATAATTCAAGAGACGACTTAGTATTATTCATTATAAAATAAATATATTATATATATAATAAAAAAATCTAATAAACAAACGTTCAAAATTACGAACTCGAATTATTCGAACTCATAAGAATAATAACTTAATTAGGATTAGGATCAAATTATTAGGTTTTTTATTAGTTTTCCTAAGAATATCTTTATTCTCCCATCCCAATATGAATACTAAAACAGGAGGGTTATAAAAACCCCGAAAGCCCCTTATCGGATTTGAACCGATGACTTACGCCTTACCATGGCGTTACTCTACCACTGAGTTAAAAGGGCCCCTTTTATTCAATTCCTGACTGAGTCACTATACGAATAAACTAGATATATGTACATATATTCTATACATAAGTATATGCAATAGACTCATAGTAGGTTGTGGAATATTCCGCTTTTCTTTACCTAGTATAGTTAAAAAGAAAAGGTTTATTGATATCAACTGGTTTTAACTTTACAATGGCCCTCATTGATCTTTCATCGAATCATATGATCACGAGATTCTACCTGTTTCCTGAACCTAATTTCTTAGGTAAAAATTCTTAGATTACTTTTTTATTCCGGATTTCCATTTCTCTTTTTCAAATTTCCTAGTTTAGTGGGGAGATATAGATAGGTATATATCATTTTAACAAAGGTAAATCGATGAATGAAAAATGGACGAAATGAAGTGAAAACCTTTTCTGAAAGACAAATTACTCCATGCGGGTATCTTAGCTTTCATATTCTTTTGCTTTTTCTATTTTATAGATAGAGATAATATCTATAAAAAGAAAGGAATCTCACTTTCTAGATTTCTCGAATCAATAATCAATTCGAAATTTTTCGAATTTATATTTCTATAGACTCTATATAGATAAAATAAAATGTCGATTTGAATGAATGATTTATGTCTAGAAATGAGGAATCAATAAATTATATAGAATCATGAACGACAGAAAGATCCGTCAGATCTAGTCATATCATTCTATTATATTGACAATTTCGAAAAACTAGTCATATTATGAGCATAGTATGGGTCGGTCAGGAAAACATGCCCCCATCGTCTAGTGGTTCAGGACATCTCTCTTTCAAGGAGGCAGCGGGGATTCGACTTCCCCTGGGGGTAGGGTACTATGAAAGGAAGTTGATCATGGATTCTAAATAACCTTAGAAGTGATTGTTCCCGGGTCGATGCCCGAGCGGTTAATGGGGACGGACTGTAAATTCGTTGGCAATATGTCTACGCTGGTTCAAATCCAGCTCGGCCCAAAAATGCGCGGATCCACCATAAATGGATATAACCCAGTTCATTTGTTTTCTAGAAAGAACGAATACGCAGGAAAAAAGAAAACTTTCTAATACATCCCTACTTCTTTTTTTTCTCATTTGTCCTTGAAAAACGGCCTCTCAAGCGATTTTATAATAAAATAACATGGATTACTAGTAATCCGTGTTGTTTTCACTAAGCATTCAAGGGATTCTCAATAAATATATCCGCGGATTTCTGTTACAACACGGTAATTCAAAATCGATAGGCTTTGACTGAAATCTAAATAATATGGATAAACTTTTTAGGGGGATTGTAGTTCAATTGGTAAGAGCACCGCCCTGTCAAGGCGGAAGCTGCGGGTTCGAGCCCCGTCAGTCCCGACGTATCCAATATATACTCAATCCATTCCTGCTTTTTCGGAGAAAGGGGTACAGGGAACAGAATTTCATTCCTAAACGTGCTCTTTAGTTATTTTTTAGCATTTATTATAAAAAAAATTTGTTCTATTTTAATTCAACTAGTAACAATTGGGGGGAGAGAGCTATATGTGAATTAGTAGAATTATTGGGAGCAGCATATTCAGAATTCCAGTAGATACTCTACTTCATTTTTTTGATTGCTCCTCATCCTTGTAATGTATAACAATACTATATGTTTATGTTTTTACTAGTTTTGTACTAACATTATAAACTGAATTAAACATAGTTACCCTGATAGAACCTATTTAGGTTAAACGCATCTTTTGGTTTCAATTGTGTGGAATCTTAATTACTAAAAAGAATCTCGTGTCACTGAGCAAGGGAATAAATCTTTTTTTTGCTTCGGTTCCAAAAAAAAAAATAGTGAATTTTTTGAATATTAGATCTTTTATACCAGGATTCATCTTTCTCACACTTCTTTGATTGCCAAGAAAACTAGATCAGTAAAAAGGAGTTTAGATGCCAGACCCCCGTTGTTCCGTTGTCATTTCACGTCGACGGGTTGCGTTGGTAAGCAAAAAGTGGACAAATAGGCAAAAAATACGGGATCGGATGATTGATGCTAGATTTATGGTATATTGTGGTATATAAAGTCAAGAAGAGAAAAACGGATAAGAAATCAAAAATTCTTGATTGGATCATTAATCCCATTTTTTATTCAGTATGAATAAAGGACCCTCCTGTGTTATACTATTCAATTCTTGACGATTAATCCATTTGATAGCTCAGATATTCTCAATTCATCATATTGATCTGATTCAATATCAGCGCGATGTAATTCATCTCATTGAATTTACCGGCGAAAGATTTATTCCTCATCTCTATGGGATTAAATCCCGAGTTATTGTGAAGTAAAAAAAAAAAAAAAAAAAACGAAATAATTATATTATGGAAGTAAACATTCTTGCATTTATTGCTACTGCACTATTCATTCTAGTTCCTACTGCCTTTTTACTTATCATATATGTAAAAACCATAAGTCAAAATAATTAATTTGAATGAAACTTGTCTTCTTAGTTCTTCTTAATGATTGAATAAATAAAAGCTTGGCGTTTTGATTCTTAATGAAATGAGCGAACAACACTCAGCAGTATTCTCTGAGACCTGATAGTATGGTAGAAAGAAATATATTAATCTTTCTACCATACTATTTACCTTTTTACTCGTAGTGAAGTATAGAAAGTTGGATTCTTCGGATTGATTAATATTAATATAGATTAATGAAAATAGTGATCTTCAGATATCATATATGTGATATGAATTAGGTATATGTAATCTTAATATTAACCTATTCTACACTATTCTAATTCTTTGTTTCATCCATTTGATTTGTATTGATTCCAATCAAGCTCAAAAAAAAAGACAACTCTTATTTTAGTCTTCCCGACTCACTTCCAAGGCTTTTTCTAGTTTTTTTAGTTCAAATATGAAGGATGAATCCTGATATAGATCGAAAGAATAAAATCAATGAAGTAAAAAGAAAAAAGGGGGGGAATCCACTCTTATTCATTGTCACTATATGCGGGAAAAGTTGGTTCGTTTATCAGTTTCGGAAAAATTTGGTTGGAATCTCTTTCTGTATCCCCTTTACTTTCGGACTACGAGCAGGAGAATCGTTCAAATATCTGTTTGATTGAAAAAAGGGTATTATTCATATAGTACATTACTATACCAGACCCGAATAAAATGGAACTTTCAAATAAAGATGTTTGAATTAAATAAAAAATGTAATAATTTAAAGCGCTTTACAGAACTATCTAGAAAACAATTGATAAGTTTGATTCATCAACTTAATTCGTAGTACTTAGAGTCCACTTCGTCCCCACACTACTAGTGAAAGGGAAAATGTAAAGACTACCATTAAAGCAGCCCAAGCAAGACTTACTATATCCATGTGAATGATGTCCCCTATCTCGATAAATATGAAGGAATTAGTCCATTATTGTTCACTAATAATAGTGGATCAATAGTGAACAGTCAAAAAGGATTCTGACCCAAGACTCTTGAGAAATCAATAAACTAAATACACTTCGAATAGATTTTGATATTATTTTTCTAGTAGAATAGTAGAAACAGGCAACATTAAGCCGACACAAAAGAGGCCTTGCTATTCTTAGCAGTAGTAAGGGAATATTATTCATTGAACACATCGATAAGAAAATCAATTGTTTATTTTGTTGACTTTCATAAGTAAGTAAAAGACATTTCCAATATGGAATGAAGATCAATCGTTCATACCTATCCTTTCTATGTGATTTCATTTTTACTATCTCCTGCTTGTCACTCTTGAACCAATCGGGGAGAATTTTATTCTTGGCTAGAGGTTAGTGCAAAAAAAAAGACTTTTTGCACTTTTTTAGAAAAAAGCCAATTACCCATTGATTCAATCTAATATTGATTGAATGCCTATGCATTTATAGACTTTCATGAGTCTGTCTCCAATGTATTTTCCTGTTCTTTTCACACCCACTAATAGAATCGGCTTGCCTGTCCGACTTAGTTCAATTTAAGCTAAGATCGAGAAGATCCAGTCAGTAGACACTACATTGGATTGGAAGTCCTTCCAATTTTTTTTACACTAGAATCTTGACCCTTCGACGCAAGGATTTAAATCCTTTTGCGTCTGTGAAGGAATAATTCATTGCATTATATATCGGGCGAACATAATACGGAATTTTGAGTCTTGTGTTGATCAGGCGACACCCGGATTTGAACTGGGGAAAAAGGATTTGCAGTCCCCCGCCTTACCACTCGGCCATGCCGCCAAAATGAGAGAAACTAGAGACTAACATTTTTCTCCTCTGGAAGCTTACTCTACTTCTTTTTTTATTGTACCTCCTCCTTGAATTCCTTTTTTTCTTACTACCCTTCCTAAAATAACTTTTTTACTTGGATTTATACCTTACAATTGCAATTGAT